TATATATATATATATATATATATTTACATCTAAATGGTATGTATATAATAAACATCATAAAATTTATATATTATCTATTAGACATACCTTGAGCTATCCCATTTTTATACTCTCTAACTCTATTGCGCCGTGTATATATTATACTCTAAACATCCTTTTAGCATARGTTATTATATCTAAATATACTGAGGTCCAACATCATTATAAGAAAGAGACTACATACTAAATCAATAACATAAATCTCTTTTATAACATAACAATTATAAATTTATATATTAATTTRTACTTAATTGGTACAATTATACTATTACAGTTGACATATGATATATTTATTCATATATTTTAATAAATATTATATATATATATATACGCTGATCCTAATATAACTATATAATTAATTAATTCCACAAAAAAAAGGCCCCTTCCCCCCCCTTTTTTAGTTTACACTTTTATAAAAGTAAATTATTAATAACAGTATAATTACCTAATAACAGTATTTTTAATATATAAAAATCTATATTTTATAAAAATGTAATAAATATATATATATATATATATATATATATATATATATATATATATGACTCGAAATCCTTTTCACCTTGTAGAATTTAGCCCTTGACCACTTACTGGATCATTAGGAGCTATATTTTTAACTTTGGGAATAACTTCATGATTTCACAATCATGGAACTATTACTATATCTATAGGTTTTTTTCTAATTCTTATAACTATAATTCAATGATGGCGAGATATYATCCGTGAAAGAACCTTTCAAGGATTTCATACTATAAAAGTATCTTTGGGAATACGAATGGGTATAATTTTATTTATTACTTCCGAAATTTGTTTTTTCTTTGCTTTTTTCTGAGCTTATTTTCACAGAAGTTTAGCTCCTAATATAGAAGTAGGGGCTTGTTGACCTCCTATTTATATTCATCCACTAAATCCTTTTCAAGTTCCTTTACTAAATACTGCTATTTTATTAGCATCAGGAGTAACTGTTACCTGAGCTCATCATTCTATTATATCAGGCAATTATAAAGAATCTATCCACTCAATAATTTTAACCATTATCCTTGGTATATACTTTACAGTACTTCAAGGCCAAGAATATCTTGAAACCTCTTTTTCTATTTCAGATAGAATTTATGGCTCTACTTTTTTTGTTGCAACAGGATTTCATGGACTTCATGTAATTATTGGATCTCTATTTCTATTAACTTGTTTGGTACGAATCTTATATCATCATTTTTCTACTCAACACCATTTTGGTTTTGAAGCAGCCGCCTGATATTGACATTTCGTAGATGTTGTATGACTCATTTTATACACTTGTATTTATTGATGAGGATCATAATATAATACAAAGGTATTATACTTTATACAAGAAGACATGATTTGCATTCATATAGAAAGATAATATCTTTAATACCATTTATTACAGTGAAAAGCCAAACTAGAGGCATTTAACTGTTAATTAAAAAATTGTAATTTATTACTTCACTGGCAACACTGCGCCGGAATGAACGGATTATATTGATGTTATAAAATATAAGGTTAACCTTCTGTGTTTATGCTTACTATAATTATTTATATATTGATTTTGATTATACTTAACATAATTCTTTTATTTCTAGGTCTTTTTATTAATAAACGATCATATATAGATCGTGAAAAGAATTCTCCTTTTGAATGTGGTTTTGATCCTTCTATTCACACTCGAGCCCCTTTTTCAATACGATTTTTTTTATTAGCCGTAATTTTTCTAATTTTTGATGTAGAAATTATTCTATTAATACCCTTAACAATAAATATTATTAATTCTAATAGACACTGACCTATGAGTAGATCTATTCTATTTATTATTATTTTATTAATAGGATTATATCATGAATGAAATCAAGGATCCTTAAACTGAATAAAATAATAATTATATGCGATGACTATTTTCTACAAATCATAAAGATATTGGAACATTATACTTTATCTTTGGTATTTGGGCTGGTTTACTAGGTACTTCTTTAAGATTAATAATTCGTACTGAATTAGGACAACCAGGCTCATTACTAAATGATGATCAATTATATAATGTAGTTGTAACCGCTCATGGATTTATTATAATTTTTTTTTTAGTTATACCTATTATAATTGGAGGTTTTGGAAACTGATTAGTACCATTAATATTAGGAGCTCCAGATATAGCCTTCCCACGAATAAATAATATAAGATTTTGATTATTACCTCCTTCTCTTACTTTACTTCTTGCTTCTTCGGCTGTAGAAAGAGGGGCTGGGACAGGATGAACAGTTTATCCTCCTTTATCTAGAAATTTATCACATGCTGGACCATCTGTAGATTTAGCTATTTTTTCTCTTCATTTAGCAGGTATTTCTTCTATTTTAGGAGCAATTAATTTTATTACAACAATTTTAAATATACGATGAGAAGGTTTACAAATAGAACGTCTACCATTATTTACTTGATCAGTTTTTATTACCGCAATTTTATTATTATTATCTTTACCTGTGTTAGCTGGAGCTATTACTATATTATTAACAGACCGAAATTTTAATACAACTTTTTTTGATCCAAGAGGTGGTGGAGATCCTATTTTATATCAACATTTATTTTGATTTTTTGGGCATCCAGAAGTATATATTTTAATTCTTCCCGCATTTGGTATTATTTCTCATATCGTATCTCATCATTCTTTTAAAAAAGAAATTTTTGGAGCCTTAGGTATAATTTATGCTATATTATCTATTGGTCTACTGGGTTTTATTGTATGAGCCCATCATATGTTTACAGTAGGAATAGATGTAGATACCCGAGCTTATTTTACTTCTGCTACAATAATTATTGCTATTCCAACTGGAATTAAAGTATTTAGTTGATTAGCTACAATTTATGGTTCACCTATTAAATATAATACACCTATATTATGAGCACTAGGTTTTATTTTCTTATTTACAGTAGGAGGTTTAACAGGTATTATTTTATCTAACTCATCTCTAGATATTATAATACATGATACTTATTATGTAGTTGCTCATTTTCATTATGTTTTATCTATAGGAGCCGTATTTGCGTTATTTGGAGGTTTTAATCACTGATATCCTCTCATTACTGGTTTAACATTAAACCAACAATGAACTAAAGCTCACTTCATGACTATATTCTTAGGAGTTAATTTAACTTTTTTTCCACAACACTTTTTAGGTCTAGCTGGTATACCACGACGGTATTCTGATTATCCAGATTGTTATACCAAATGAAATATAGTTTCATCTATAGGCTCTATARTTTCTTTAACAAGAGTGTTGTTTTTTATTTTTATTRTATGAGAAAGACTAATTTCTCAACGATCTATTATTTGATCCAATCATTTAACAACCTCTTTAGAATGAGATAACCGTTTACCTGTAGATTTTCATAGACTTCCTGAAACAGGAGCTCTATATACTTAATTATGACCTACTGAGGACAACTAGGATTTCAAGATGCATGTTCTCCTTTAATGGAACAACTTATTTTTTTTCATGATCATGCTATATTTGCCATTATTATAGTTTTAACTATAGTAATATATATAACAGCAATTCTTATATATAACAAATTATCATGTTTAAATATTACAGAAAGTCAAAAAATTGAAACTATTTGAACTATTGCTCCAGCTCTAATCCTATTATTTCTTGCTTTTCCCTCACTACGACTTCTATACCTCCTTGATGAGACAAATAATCCTTTAATTACTATTAAAACTATAGGTCACCAATGGTACTGAAGATATGAATATTCAGATTTTATTGATATTGAATTTGATTCTTATATAATTCCTACTAATGATTTAGAATTAGGAAACTTTCGACTTTTAGAAACTGACCATCATCTTATTTTACCAATAAAAACTAATACACGAATTATTGTATCTTCTACAGACGTAATTCATTCTTGAACTGTACCTTCTTTAGGAGTTAAAGTAGATGCCATCCCTGGACGATTAAATCAACTAATACTATACCCAAGTCGCCCTGGTATTTATTATGGACAATGTTCAGAAATTTGTGGAGCTAATCACTCATTTATACCTATTACATTAGAAATTCTTAATATAAATTATTTTATTAAATGACTTAATTTAATAAATTTATAAGAAAATTTAGTTAATCAATAACATAAAATTGTCAATTTTAAGTTACTATAAATATATTAGTAATTTTCATATGCCACAATTATCTCCTATTAATTGATTATTTTTATTTATAATATTCTGAACAACTATAATAATTAATACATCTATTATATGATGAAATACTAATAACTTATATTCTATTAACAAAATGAGAAAATATACAACACCTATTAAATATAAATGATAAAATGATAGTAGACATCTTTTCTTCTTTTGATGATCACAACTCAACACTTTTATCTGCACATCTTATAACCTGAATCTTATCTTTATGATCTCTATTTTTTATAAATACATCTTACTGAATTAATTCATCTAATCTAACAAATATTATAAATATACCTAAACAAGCTATTAATATTCAAACTACACGTTCTTATAGCTTAAACTTAGGAGGATTTAGATTGATTATTTCTTCTTTATTCATTACCATTATTAATTTTAATATATTAGGTTTAATGCCTTATGTTTTTAGTACTACTAGTCATTTAGCTATAACATTTAGTTTAGCTTTACCTTTATGATTATCACTTATTATTTCATCTTATATTAAAAATCCTTACTCAAGATTAGCATTTATATTACCTTTAGGTACACCAAGATTTTTAATTCCTTTTTTACCTATTATTGAAACATTAAGAATTTTAGTTCGTCCTATTACTTTATCAATTCGATTGGCTGCAAATATTAGAGCTGGTCATATTATTTTAACTCTAATTGGAGATTATTTAACTGTAACCTTATTATCTACAAATTACTTAATTTCATCCTTAATTATATTTATCCAAATTGGATATTTTATTTTTGAAATTGGTATTGGTATTATTCAAGGATATATTTTCTCCTTACTTATTACTTTATATACAGATGATCATCAATAGATATATATATATATATATATAAAATTATACCTGAAGATATATAATCACCTTAACACCTTCAACGTCATGCTCTAAATTAAGCTACTCAAGTATAATTCAAAACTAATTAATAATAATTATTTTCTCAATGTAAGTGAGACACATTAAATTATGTTAAATTTTGATATTCAACCAGGAACAGCTTCCACTACCCCTACTATGTTACGACTTATCTTATTTCCCAACAAGAGCGACGGGCGATATGTACGCATCATAAAACCTAATTCATAAAAACTCACTATTTAAAATAATTTTTATTACTACCAAGTCCAACTTCATAAACTAATTACATAAATTAATCCGATTAAAAATTATAAATTGTAGTTCACTTTAAACCTTTTTTATTAGCTGCATTTTGACTTGACATAATAACCTAAAAATTATTAAGTTTTTTACAAAATTTTTACAAAATAAACTGACGACAGCAATATACAAACTGTTTTATTCAAAAAAAAGTAAGTATAAATTGAGGATTATCAAATTAATAAGCAAACTCCCCTGGAAGGATATATAACACCGCCAAGCCTTTTAAATTTCAGATATTATTAAAATTAAATATAATATTTTATATCTATACTACTTAAGTGTAAAATTTTTTAATATAAAGAATAATAGGGTCTCTAATCCTAGTCTATTAACCTTATTTTCAAAGAATATTAATTAGAATAATTTAATTAATAAAAATAATTTAAATTTTACCTATAATTATTATTCTCATTTATTCTATTTTCCATTAAAGTACTTTATTTTATACTATATAAATATAAACTTAAGGTAATTGGTATAACCGCAGATGCTGGCACCAATTTATCCACCTTTAAATATATTAACTATATCAAACTTCCATTCATTGTATAAATATAAATACTGTGTAACTTAAAATTATTTATAATAATAATTTATTAATAAATTAATTTAATATTTTTAAAATATTAAATTAAAAAATATCAAACATTTAAGTAAAACGATTTATATTAAATCTAACATGTATATACTTAATAACAACCTATATAATAACCAAAGCCAAATTAAATAATAAAGAAATATATAACTATTTATTTTCGGGGTATGAACCCAACAGCTTTTATTTAGCTTACTTTATTAAGTTTTAACATAGTATATTATATGTATCTCAAAGTTTGCAACTTTGTATTTTTATAAACTATAAAACCTATATAAAAAGGAATTTCACCTTTACCTCAAAATTCAAAATTTTGTGTGCTTTACACCTTAATATAATATATTTACATCTAAATGGTATGTATATAATAAACATCATAAAATTTATATATTATCTATTAGACATACCTTGAGCTATCCCATTTTTATACTCTCTAACTCTATTGCGCCGTGTATATATTATACTCTAAACATCCTTTTAGCATARGTTATTATATCTAAATATACTGAGGTCCAACATCATTATAAGAAAGAGACTACATACTAAATCAATAACATAAATCTCTTTTATAACATAACAATTATAAATTTATATATTAATTTRTACTTAATTGGTACAATTATACTATTACAGTTGACATATGATATATTTATTCATATATTTTAATAAATATTATATATATATATATACGCTGATCCTAATATAACTATATAATTAATTAATTCCACAAAAAWRAGGCCCCTTCCCCCCCCTTTTTTAGTTTACACTTTTATAAAAGTAAATTATTAATAACAGTATAATTACCTAATAACAGTATTTTTAATATATAAAAATCTATATTTTATAAAAATGTAATAAATATATATATATATATATATATATATATATATATATATNNATATGACTCGAAATCCTTTTCACCTTGTAGAATTTAGCCCTTGACCACTTACTGGATCATTAGGAGCTATATTTTTAACTTTGGGAATAACTTCATGATTTCACAATCATGGAACTATTACTATATCTATAGGTTTTTTTCTAATTCTTATAACTATAATTCAATGATGGCGAGATATYATCCGTGAAAGAACCTTTCAAGGATTTCATACTATAAAAGTATCTTTGGGAATACGAATGGGTATAATTTTATTTATTACTTCCGAAATTTGTTTTTTCTTTGCTTTTTTCTGAGCTTATTTTCACAGAAGTTTAGCTCCTAATATAGAAGTAGGGGCTTGTTGACCTCCTATTTATATTCATCCACTAAATCCTTTTCAAGTTCCTTTACTAAATACTGCTATTTTATTAGCATCAGGAGTAACTGTTACCTGAGCTCATCATTCTATTATATCAGGCAATTATAAAGAATCTATCCACTCAATAATTTTAACCATTATCCTTGGTATATACTTTACAGTACTTCAAGGCCAAGAATATCTTGAAACCTCTTTTTCTATTTCAGATAGAATTTATGGCTCTACTTTTTTTGTTGCAACAGGATTTCATGGACTTCATGTAATTATTGGATCTCTATTTCTATTAACTTGTTTGGTACGAATCTTATATCATCATTTTTCTACTCAACACCATTTTGGTTTTGAAGCAGCCGCCTGATATTGACATTTCGTAGATGTTGTATGACTCATTTTATACACTTGTATTTATTGATGAGGATCATAATATATATATATATATATATATATATTAAGTGGCTGAGTTTTAAGCACTAGACTTTTAATCTAGATAACGATTAATATAATAATCCTTAATAAATAAGAAATGATATTAATCATATGTGATTTCGGCTCATACCTAGATGTATATACATCCTTGTTTATTTAAAAGGTAATAAGAATAAAATAAAGCTGCTAACTTTATTTTGAGCAATTCAAAATGTTCTACCTTTTATGAACAATAAATTCTTTCCTTCTAATTTTTTATTTATTATAATTATATTTATAGGAACACTATTTTCATTATCATCTACTCACTGATTAACTATATGAATAGGTTTAGAACTTAATTTAATAGGATTTTTACCATTAATAAATATTAAAGGGAAAATATTAGAAGCTGAAGCCTCTATAAAATATTTTATTATCCAAAGACTAAGATCTAGAATATTAATTATTTCCTCAATTATAATATATTATAAAAACCTTACATGATACTCAATATTTATAAATAACAATATTTCACTATTAATTATTTTATCTTTAATTTTAAAAATAGGGGGGGCCCCTATTCATTTCTGATTACCAAGTATTACAAAAAAAATATCTTGAAGTATCTTATTTCTACTTCTTACCTGACAAAAATTAGCCCCATTATTTATAATAAGCCTTATAAATTCTAACCTATATTTAATTATAATTATTTCTATATTATCTACTATAATAGGAAGAATAATAGCCCTAAATCAGACAAATATTCAATTAATTTTAACTTACTCCTCTATTTCACATCTAGGTTGAATAATTTCAATAATTACTATTAATTCATCCATCACTTTAATTTACTTTATAAATTATATTATTATTTCAATTCCATTATTAAGTATACTTAGTAAAATAGTAGGAGATCATTTATATATATTTACACAAAAAAATAATAAAGATAATATAATCTTAATTTCACTTATCTTATCTTTAGCTGGATTACCTCCCTTACTAGGTTTTATATCTAAATTAATAATTTTAATTTCACTTATTCAAATAAACTTAATTTTATTAATCTTAATTTTGTTCATTGGAACTTTAATTAGATTATATTTCTATTTAAATATATCATTAATATTAATAATTAAATCTTATATAATATTTATAAATATTAATAAAAAGAATATATATAATTTTATTATTTCCTTTAATATTACAAGTATAATTATTATTTATCCATTAATTATAATATTTGTTAAGTATGCGATGACTATTTTCTACAAATCATAAAGATATTGGAACATTATACTTTATCTTTGGTATTTGGGCTGGTTTACTAGGTACTTCTTTAAGATTAATAATTCGTACTGAATTAGGACAACCAGGCTCATTACTAAATGATGATCAATTATATAATGTAGTTGTAACCGCTCATGGATTTATTATAATTTTTTTTTTAGTTATACCTATTATAATTGGAGGTTTTGGAAACTGATTAGTACCATTAATATTAGGAGCTCCAGATATAGCCTTCCCACGAATAAATAATATAAGATTTTGATTATTACCTCCTTCTCTTACTTTACTTCTTGCTTCTTCGGCTGTAGAAAGAGGGGCTGGGACAGGATGAACAGTTTATCCTCCTTTATCTAGAAATTTATCACATGCTGGACCATCTGTAGATTTAGCTATTTTTTCTCTTCATTTAGCAGGTATTTCTTCTATTTTAGGAGCAATTAATTTTATTACAACAATTTTAAATATACGATGAGAAGGTTTACAAATAGAACGTCTACCATTATTTACTTGATCAGTTTTTATTACCGCAATTTTATTATTATTATCTTTACCTGTGTTAGCTGGAGCTATTACTATATTATTAACAGACCGAAATTTTAATACAACTTTTTTTGATCCAAGAGGTGGTGGAGATCCTATTTTATATCAACATTTATTTTGATTTTTTGGGCATCCAGAAGTATATATTTTAATTCTTCCCGCATTTGGTATTATTTCTCATATCGTATCTCATCATTCTTTTAAAAAAGAAATTTTTGGAGCCTTAGGTATAATTTATGCTATATTATCTATTGGTCTACTGGGTTTTATTGTATGAGCCCATCATATGTTTACAGTAGGAATAGATGTAGATACCCGAGCTTATTTTACTTCTGCTACAATAATTATTGCTATTCCAACTGGAATTAAAGTATTTAGTTGATTAGCTACAATTTATGGTTCACCTATTAAATATAATACACCTATATTATGAGCACTAGGTTTTATTTTCTTATTTACAGTAGGAGGTTTAACAGGTATTATTTTATCTAACTCATCTCTAGATATTATAATACATGATACTTATTATGTAGTTGCTCATTTTCATTATGTTTTATCTATAGGAGCCGTATTTGCGTTATTTGGAGGTTTTAATCACTGATATCCTCTCATTACTGGTTTAACATTAAACCAACAATGAACTAAAGCTCACTTCATGACTATATTCTTAGGAGTTAATTTAACTTTTTTTCCACAACACTTTTTAGGTCTAGCTGGTATACCACGACGGTATTCTGATTATCCAGATTGTTATACCAAATGAAATATAGTTTCATCTATAGGCTCTATARTTTCTTTAACAAGAGTGTTGTTTTTTATTTTTATTRTATGAGAAAGACTAATTTCTCAACGATCTATTATTTGATCCAATCATTTAACAACCTCTTTAGAATGAGATAACCGTTTACCTGTAGATTTTCATAGACTTCCTGAAACAGGAGCTCTATATACTTAATTATGACCTACTGAGGACAACTAGGATTTCAAGATGCATGTTCTCCTTTAATGGAACAACTTATTTTTTTTCATGATCATGCTATATTTGCCATTATTATAGTTTTAACTATAGTAATATATATAACAGCAATTCTTATATATAACAAATTATCATGTTTAAATATTACAGAAAGTCAAAAAATTGAAACTATTTGAACTATTGCTCCAGCTCTAATCCTATTATTTCTTGCTTTTCCCTCACTACGACTTCTATACCTCCTTGATGAGACAAATAATCCTTTAATTACTATTAAAACTATAGGTCACCAATGGTACTGAAGATATGAATATTCAGATTTTATTGATATTGAATTTGATTCTTATATAATTCCTACTAATGATTTAGAATTAGGAAACTTTCGACTTTTAGAAACTGACCATCATCTTATTTTACCAATAAAAACTAATACACGAATTATTGTATCTTCTACAGACGTAATTCATTCTTGAACTGTACCTTCTTTAGGAGTTAAAGTAGATGCCATCCCTGGACGATTAAATCAACTAATACTATACCCAAGTCGCCCTGGTATTTATTATGGACAATGTTCAGAAATTTGTGGAGCTAATCACTCATTTATACCTATTACATTAGAAATTCTTAATATAAATTATTTTATTAAATGACTTAATTTAATAAATTTATAAGAAAATTTAGTTAATCAATAACATAAAATTGTCAATTTTAAGTTACTATAAATATATTAGTAATTTTCATATGCCACAATTATCTCCTATTAATTGATTATTTTTATTTATAATATTCTGAACAACTATAATAATTAATACATCTATTATATGATGAAATACTAATAACTTATATTCTATTAACAAAATGAGAAAATATACAACACCTATTAAATATAAATGATAAAATGATAGTAGACATCTTTTCTTCTTTTGATGATCACAACTCAACACTTTTATCTGCACATCTTATAACCTGAATCTTATCTTTATGATCTCTATTTTTTATAAATACATCTTACTGAATTAATTCATCTAATCTAACAAATATTATAAATATACCTAAACAAGCTATTAATATTCAAACTACACGTTCTTATAGCTTAAACTTAGGAGGATTTAGATTGATTATTTCTTCTTTATTCATTACCATTATTAATTTTAATATATTAGGTTTAATGCCTTATGTTTTTAGTACTACTAGTCATTTAGCTATAACATTTAGTTTAGCTTTACCTTTATGATTATCACTTATTATTTCATCTTATATTAAAAATCCTTACTCAAGATTAGCATTTATATTACCTTTAGGTACACCAAGATTTTTAATTCCTTTTTTACCTATTATTGAAACATTAAGAATTTTAGTTCGTCCTATTACTTTATCAATTCGATTGGCTGCAAATATTAGAGCTGGTCATATTATTTTAACTCTAATTGGAGATTATTTAACTGTAACCTTATTATCTACAAATTACTTAATTTCATCCTTAATTATATTTATCCAAATTGGATATTTTATTTTTGAAATTGGTATTGGTATTATTCAAGGATATATTTTCTCCTTACTTATTACTTTATATACAGATGATCATCAATAGATAAATATAAATATATATATATATATATAATTAAAATAATAATTATAAAAATGATTATATAACAATTAAAAAATAATATTAACCAATGTTCTAATATAAAAAAAATTAACTTATTAATATTAAAAATACCTTGAGCACCTAAAATTTCAAATCATCCTATATCAATTACTTTTAAACATCTATTACTTATAATTTTAAAATTATTTACTATAGTAAAACAAATAAATCTAGATAAAAACCATATATTTCTATTTATAAAAGTTAAAATATTAAACTTTATATTTATATAACCTATATCTCAAAAACCAAAAGAAAATAGTATACTTATAATAATAATAATAGGAACAATAATCTTTAAAATAAAAGGCAAAAAAAATTCAATTCTAAATATAAAAAATAAATTTTGAAAAATATAACCACCTCATAAAGCACCTAGAACTAATATAGATATAGGAAAAATTATTTTTAATTCATTATCATTTACTCCAGTATATACCTCAGATCTTTCCCTCCCTCAAATAATATAAAAAGAAAAACGTATAGAATATAGTACTGTTAATCTAACTCCTAATCTTCCAAGTAAAAAAGTAATAATATTTATATCACCTGTAATTAATCTCTCAATAATTAAATCTTTAGAATAAAATCCAGCAAGAAAAGGTAAACCACATAAAGCTATATTAGCAATATTTAAAAATATTCTAGTTACAGGAAGTATTTTATAAACATTATTAATTTGACGTATATCTTGTTTACCTCTAAAACAATGAATAATATTACCACCACATATAAATAATAAAGCCTTAAATATAGCATGAGTATATAAATGAAATAAAGCTAATATAGGTATATTTATACCTAAAGATATTATTATTACACCTAATTGACTAAGTGTAGATAAAGCAATAATTTTTTTTATATCATATTCATATAAAGCACAAACCCCTGATATAATAGTAGTTATAATAGAAATATAAGTTATAAATACAAAAAATCATGAATTACACCTTAAATAATCAAAAAATCGAATAAATAAATAAACACCAGCAGTTACCAAAGTAGAAGAATGAACTAAAGCTGATACAGGAGTAGGAGCAGCTATAGCTGCAGGTAATCACCTACTAAAAGGAATTTGTGCACTTTTAGTTATTCCAGCAATCATAATAAATAAATTAACAATTCCAAAACCTCTAAAATTTCATAAACATAAAATATTCCATTGACCTAATACAATTATTATAGAAACAGCAGCTAAAATAAAACAATCTCCAATTCGATTTATCAAAACAGTTAATATTCCTGCAGCTAAAGATTTTCTATTCTGATAATAAATAACAAGACAAAATGACACTAAACCTAATCCATCTCAACCTAATAATAATGAAATTAAATTGGGAATAAAAATTAAAAAATTTATAGATATAACAAACAATATAACAGTTATCCTAAACCGATATAATTTATTATCTCCCTCCATATAAGATATAGTAAAAATTATTACACAACTAGAAATAAAACATACCAAACCTCTAAATCTACACCTTACTCAATCAACTACTAAATCAAATTCAACTCTTCTTCTTATACAATTTATTAATTCTCAACTAAATAATAAACTAATATTATTTATTCTTAAATAAAATATTAAAAAAGATATAAATAAAAATCAAAAAAAAAATATAATTCTAAAACATATTTCTACACCAAATAATTGAAACATAGTAAAGTAAAAACTTTTTATCTATAAACCCACAATTTATTATTTTCATATTAAACTAACTTTACTAAAACAAAATAATTTTATTTAAAAAACTTACATTAAAAATAAAAAATAATATAGGATAAAAATGAAGAAATAATAATAAAAATTCACTAGATAAATTAATAAAATTTCTATTTAAAAAAGTTATAACTCTACCATGTTGAGTTCTAATAAATATTATTAAATTATATAAACCTCCTATAAAAATCATCAATAAAATAATAACAATAAATCACTTTCTATATAAGTATATTGAACAAAATAATATAATTTCCCTAATTAAATTAACATAAGGGGGGGCCCCTATATTAGCAATACAAAATAAAAATCACCATAAACATATAATAGAATTTACATTAATTATACCTCCACAAAGAAATAATCTTCGACTTTTTAACTTTTCATATATTAAATTAGCCAGACAAAATAAACCAGAAGAACAAAACCCATGTGAAACTATTATTAATATTGCCCCTTCTCAACCTCAACTAAATTTACTTAATCTTCCTGCCAATATAACACCTATATGTCCAACAGAAGAATAAGCAATCAAAGATTTAATATCTCTCTGACCAACACAAATAATTCTAGTAATTACTCCACCTCATAAACAAATAATTATAAAAATTTTTCTAAATATTAACTCATTTAAAAAAAAAATAGTTATTATACGTAATAAACCATAGCCTCCCAACTTAAGTAAAACTCCTGCTAAAATTATAGATCCAGCAATAGGGGCCTCTACATGAGCTTTAGGTAATCATAAATGCACAGAAAATATAGGTAATTTAACTAAAAAAGCTCCTATAATACCAATAAACCATAAAAAATTAACCTCATATAATATATTTAAAGAATTTATATAAGAAACTAATAATATATTAAAAGAATTATAAATTCCTCCTAATAAAATTAATCTAATTAATAAAGGAAGAGAAGCACTAATAGTATATAATATTATATATAAACCTGCCTGTAAACGTTCAGGCTGATAACCTCAACCAATAATTAATAATAAAGTAGGAATTAAAGAAATTTCAAAAAAAACATAAAAATAAATAGTATCTACTAATAAAAAATATATAATTACAACTAAACACAATAATAATACTACTAAAGAAAATATTCAATTTTTATTATTATAAAACTTTACCGAATAAAAACTAGCTAAATATATTAAACCTCTAATTCATAGAGTTAAAATAATCAATATACCTCTTATAGAATCACAATATAAATAATTTATAAACAATATACCACATCTTTCAATATTTATATATTTTAAACAAATAAAACTTAACAGTATTAATACTCAAAAACGAATTTCTCAAATTATATTAATATTTAAAAATATTAACACCAATAATATTAATAATATTCCTATAATTTATATAAACTTAAAGAACTTACGTAATCATTACCATGAACCCGAATTAATCTTACTAATAAAGAAAGACCTAAACTAGCTTCACAAACCCCAAAAACTACAATTACTATAACAATTCTAAAATCATTTCTTAATAAACCCCAAGTTAATAAAAAAGTAAAAATAATTCCTAACATAATAATTTCAAAACCTAATAAAATATTTAATACATGTTTTCATTGAAATAATAAAATAAAAAAGCCCCTTAAATAAATAAAAAAACCTAATAATAATTCTCCATTTATAATCATAACTGTTATAATAGTTTAATTGTAAAAACTTTGGTCTTGTAAACCAATATTAGACTATAAGTCTTTATAACTAAGTTTTTAAGTGATTCGAACACTTCTATTAAGTTTTCAAAACTTTTTTTCCCAGTAAAACCTAATAATTTAAAATAAATAATCATAATAAATCTAAAAAAGGACGAATTAAAAAAACACCAAATCATATAATACTTAATATAATACCAATAAATTCATAAGGATACTCAACAGGACAACCACCAATTCAAGTTAAAAGAAAAAAACACCCAATTATTACTCAAAAATTAAGTTGTATAAATATATTATATCTACATCCACGACAACCTTTAATATGTAAAAAAGGTAAAAAAAATAAAACACAAATAGATATTACTAATCTAATTACACCCCCAAGTTTTCTTGGAATTGATCGCAAAATAGCATAAGCAAATAAAAAATATCACTCAGGTTTAATATGTAAAGGAGTTACTAAAGGATTTGCAGGAATAAAATTTTCAGAATCTCCTAAAACATTAGGAAATAATATTCTAATCTCAATTAATAATAATAATAATACAAAAAATCCACATAAATCTTTATAACTATGATACTGATGAAAAGGAATTTTATCTAAATCCCTATTAATACCTAAAGGATTATTACTACCTCTCTGATGCAAAAATAATAAATGTAAACCAACCATACCAAGCAAAACAAAAGGTAATAAAAAATGAAAACAAAAAAAACGACTAAGAGTTGCATTATCCACAGAAAATCCTCCTCAAACTCAATAAACAATTATTTCACCTACATAAGGAACAGCAGAAATTAAATTAGTAATAACAGTAGCCCCTCAAAAAGACATTTGCCCCCAAGGCAAAACATAGCCTACAAAAGCAGTTCCTATTACTAAAAATAATAAAATAACACCAATATTTCAAGTTTCAACTATTACATAAGATCCATAGTAAATACCACGAGCCACATGAAAATATAAACAAATAAAAAAAAAAGAGGCTCCATTAGCATGAAGATATCGTAATACTCAACCATAATTTACATCACGTATAATATGTACAACAGAATCAAAAGCTATTTCAACACATGAGGTATAATGTATAGCTAAAAATAGTCCTCTAACAATCTGAATTCCTAAACATAAACCTAATAAAGAACCAAAATTTCATCAAACCGATAAATTAACAGGAGTAGGTAAATCAACCAAAGCACCATTAACAATCTTTAAAACAGGATGATTTTTACGTAATGAACTTAGCATATTATTTAAATTTAAATACTCGAAGAGGACCTTCACAATAATAACAAATTTTAACTACTCTAATCAAAATAAATAATAAAATTATACCTAATAATAAATAACACAAAAAATTATCATATATTATAATTATTCTAGCTCCTCCTATTCTTATAAATGTATAATCTAATAAAAATAAATCTTTTATATCAACCCTTATATATATTTTAGTTACAAAATAATTTATTATAAAAAAACCAAAAAAAATAATAATTAAATAAATAAAAACTTTTCTAGATAAAAAAATAAAATTAGGAATTAATCTAATTACATATATAAATATAACTAATAACCCTCCAATATATACTAAAAATAATAAATAACCATACCAAGAAAAAGTAATTAATCCAACTAACCTTCTTATACATAATGTTATAATTATTAATATAAAACCTAAACTTAAAGGTTGAATTACTATTAAACACACTCTACTTAAAGAAAATCCTACAGAAGTTACAAATAATAAACTCATATCAAAAAGTAAGTATACACTTAATTTCTAGCTTCCAATGCTAATATTTTATTTAAATTACTTTCTGTTAATTTAATAAATAACTATAAACTACTAAATAAATTAAAAGTCTTAATACCCTAGGTAAATAACTTTTCCAAATTAAATATATTAATAAATCATAACGATAACGAGGATACCTTGCACGAACTCAAATAAATAATCACGCAATTAATCTTACAAATAAACAAAGACCTATTCCATAGCCCCTAACAAAAATAATACCTCCAAAAAATAAACCTACAACTAATACACTTATAAATAAAATATTTCTATATTCTGCCATAAATAAAACTGCAAATCCAACACCTCCATATTCAACATTAAAACCAGATACTAACTCTGATTCACCTTCTGCAAAGTCAAAAGGGGCTCGATGTGTCTCAGCCACACATGAAACAAATCATATAAGTATTATAAAAAAATTAACAAAAAAAATTCAAACAAAAACCTGATATTTTATAATTAATCTTAACCTTAATCTCCCCCTTAATACTAAACAACTTAATAAAATCAAAGATATTCTTACCTCATATGAAATTCTTTGAGCAACAGCACGAACTGATCCTAATAAAGCATACTTAGAATTAGAAAATCAACCAGCCCCTATAACACTATATACACCTAATCTTGATACACACAAAAATATCAATATTCTTAAACCTCCTATTCTACAAACAAAATAATTATTATATAAAATCCACAAAACTAAACCTAAAAATAAACTTATAAAAGGACAAATTAAAAAAGGGAAAATATTTACTAAAGTAGGTTTAATTAATTCTTTTCTAAATAATTTTACAGCATCCGCCAAAGGTTGAGGTAATCCTATTAACCCTACTTTATTAGGTCCTTTACGTATTTGAAAATAACCTAAACCTTTACGCTCTAATAAAGTAAAAAAAGCAACAGCTAAAAGTGCACAAACAAAGGATACTACTCTAGATAATAATTCAACCAGCATTATTAAGAAGAATAAATATTATTCTCTAATAGGAACTTAAATCCTATGCACTGATCTGCCATCTTAATTAAAATTTACAAAGTAAGATTATATAATCTTATAAAATAAACCTAAATTATTCACATTATTCTGTCAACTTTGTATTATAATTAATAATTTAGTTTTTTCTGATCCTTTCGTACTAAGAAAAACTATTAATCTTTTTAAAAGATAGAAACCAACCTGGCTCACACCGGTCTGAACTCAGATCATGTAAAATTTTAAAAATCGAACAGATTTACCTTCTAGAACTTCTACACCCTAAGGTTACTTTAATCCAACATCGAGGTCGCAATCTTATTTTTCGATAAGAACTCTCAAAATAAATTACGCTGTTATCCCTATGGTAACTTAATTATAATCAATAATATTGGTTAATTAATTTACCAATTAATAAGTATAAGGAAGTTATTATATAATTATTATTCCTTGATCACCCCAATCAAAATTCATATTATTCTTTATAATATTATCAAAAATAAATAAAATTATAAGCTCAATAGGGTCTTCTCGTCCCTTTAAAAAATTTAAGCTTTTTCACATAAAAATTAAATTCTAAAAAATAAAATAGAGACAGATTAACCTTCGTCAAACCATTCATTCTAGCCTCAAATTATAAGGCAAATTATTATGCTACCTTAGTACAGTTAAAATACCGCAGCTGTTAAAATTATTTCACCGAGCAGGCCCGACTCTTTATATAATTACAACAAAGAGACATGTTTTTGATAAACAGGCGAGATTATTATTTGCCGAATTCCTTTACTTAATTTAAATAAAAATATAATTATATTTACTAGTAACATTTATAATATATATAACTATTTAATAAATCAACCAATACTCATATTAACATTATAATTAATTTAAATCAATTAATAAAAATTTATTAAATAAATAACATGAATATAACCTATATATATAAAATTTAAATTACTTTAAAAGAAAAACATTATTAATTCTACTTAAACCATAATTTCTACTTAATATATTCTATAATATTATATGAAGCTTATCCCTCATATACTAAACTAATCTTAAATTTATATATACTTATATTAAAATTATAATACTTAGATATTTTTACACTTAATAAACTAGCTATCATGAAAAACGATAAACATATCATTACCACTTAATAATCATTATATAACTATACAACGTTAATATTACCCTTATTAAGTAAATCTATTCATTTCGAGAATTCATAATATAATATAATAACAATTATTAATCCATTATACAAAAGGTACGAATATATATATCTACTACTAAATAAATAATAAATACTTTATCCTTCACAGTACTTTATAATCAACATTTTTTCTACACTTTTAATACTAAACAAATAAACAATTTAATTTATTTAAATATATTTATAATAAAATATTTCTTTAAAAATTTAATTACAGTTTTATCCTTTTCAGGTTATAAATAATTATTTAAATTCTTATGAGAGAGTAATTACTCATAAATAGATTTACAATCTACCGACTTTATCGACCACCTCATAAACAAGATTTAAACTATTTATTTATTAAAGACCTTGAAAGCCTTCAGTTTAATTTAACTTAAAATCTTTATATAATTATTCTATTTAAAAATATTAAACCATTTGTTTGGAAAACAAACATACTAATTATACTAATAGAATTAATATATTCTCAACACATAAAATGTTCTAAAAGATTGAAAATCTAATGTGCTATATATACACTATAAGAATA